TTCCTATAGCAATTGGGGTTATGGATTTTCACTTCATGGGGGGTAGTATGGGATCCGTAGTAGGCGAGAAAATCACCCGTTTGATCGAGTATGCTACTAATAGATCTCTCCCTGTTATTATGGTGTGTGCTTCTGGAGGAGCACGCATGCAAGAAGGAAGTTTGAGTTTGATGCAAATGGCTAAAATATCTTCTGCTTCATATGATTATCAATCAACTAGAAAGTTATTCTATGTATCAATCCTTACATCCCCTACAACCGGTGGAGTAACAGCCAGTTTTGGTATGCTCGGAGATATCATTATTGCCGAACCAAATGCCTACATTGCATTTGCGGGTAAAAGAGTAATTGAACAAACATTGAATAAGACAGTACCCGACGGTTCACAAGGTGCTGAGTATTTATTCTCTAAGGGCTTATTCGACCTAATCGTACCGCGTAATCCTTTAAAGGGCGTTCTGAGTGAGTTATTTCAGCTACACGGCTTCTTTCCCTTGAATCAAAATTCAAAACACTAATCTCAATTATTTGTAACGAACTTTAGTTTATTGGAATCAAAGTCACAATAAGAAGAATGGAGTTTTCTTTGGTGACATAAGTTCAGTTCTAGAATCAGAAGTTTCAGATAATGACTTTTCATTCTTTTGTACAGATCTAATCTATTTTTTTTTTCCTACCCCTATTACTGATTACTAATCAGTAACCCTCTTTCAACAGGAGAAAAGAGTGAATTCTTGCTTTCGTGGAATAGAATTTCAAAATGAAAATAAAAAATCAAAAGAATTCCATGTTTTTTATTACTTCTTACGCATTACCATTACATTAATACTATTAATTTAATTAATAGTATTATATTAATATATAGAATATAGATAAAAATAGAATATAGATAAAATCTATAATCAAAGTGTTGCATCTTTCTATATTTCCTTCAGATTTCTATATCTCCCGAGAACCCACATTTTGTATTGTACTATGAATCCCTGTCGGGTCGAATCCTAACAAATCCTTCAGTAACTCGTAAGAAACTCTTTATTAGAAGATTAAGGGCACAAGAACAACAATACAATAATAAAGCGGATTATATGTATTTCGTGTGGAGTCGTATAAACACGCTTATTTAGTTCTACATTTGTTGTACTTCTTATTATATACTTAATAATACTTATTATATACTTAATAATACTTATCTTAATAATACTTATAATATAATATATAATACTTATAATTCACATACTTATTTTATTATATCTTTATAAGAGGTACAAATATTAAATCGGGGTACCCATTCTATGACAGATTTAAACTTTCCCTCTTTTTTTGTGCCTTTAGTAGGCCTATTATTTCCGGCAATTGCAATGGCGTCTTTATCTCTTCATGTTCAAAAAAACAAGATTGTTTAGGTTCAGTGGGACCAAATCTAATCAATCAACACTTGGACTTGGATCATAATACAGATATCTATTTAGTAGAATAGGGTACCACGTCTGGTCTGGATATGGTTCCTTTCGAACACAAAACAAAAAAAAAAATCTTATGCATGCGGATACATGATATATGAAAAAATGCATATATATGCAGTATAGCTTTTTTTTTAAGAAAAAATACATCAGTGGAAAAATGGAAAGTCAATGTATCTATATGTTATGTAGATATACATAGTGGGATCGTATGAAGAAGATGTTATTATTTTACATCTACCCAATTTGATGAATTACCCCTAAGGGTTCACATCATAATAGTGCTAGTTGATGAGAGTTACTTCGGGACAAAAAAAAATAGTAAAGTCAAATTAAAATTAATTTGGCCTATTCTCTCAATTCCAATAGAATGCAACTGGATCTAATATGAACTGGCGATCAGAACGTATATGGATAGAACTTATAACAGGGTCTCGAAAAATAAGTAATTTCTGCTGGGCCTGTATCCTCTTTTTAGGCTCACTAGGATTCTTATTGGTTGGAACTTCCAGTTATCTTGGTCGGAATCTCATATCTTTGTTTCCGTCTCAGCAAATAATTTTTTTCCCTCAAGGGATCGTGATGTCTTTCTATGGAATAGCCGGTCTGTTCATTAGTTCCTATTTGTGGTCCACAATTTTGTGGAATGTAGGTAGTGGTTATGATCGATTCGATAGAAAAGAAGGAATAGTGTGTATTTTTCGTTGGGGATTTCCTGGAAAAAATCGCCGCGTTTTTCTACGATTCCTTATGAGAGATATCCAGTCAATCAGAATGGAAGTTAAAGGGGGTCTTTATCCTCGCCGTGTCCTTTATATGGAAATTAGAGGCCAGGGAGCCATTCCCTTGACTCGTACGGATGATAATTTGACTCCACGAGAAATTGAACAAAAAGCTGCTGAATCGGCCTATTTCTTGCGCGTACCAATTGAAGTATTTTGAATTGAATAATGAATGCTTTCCCGGCATGAGATAAGAAAGGCAGGAATCCCCTTTAACCCTTAATATAATAGAATCTAACTGATAATAGAATCTAACTGAACTGAAGTTTCTTTCAAGGTGTTGATTCGAGCAAAACACGTTAGATTCTATTTCCCCATTATATTCTGGTCTAATACCACTGTCACTGTGGCCCATAGAATAAAACAGGTGGACGTATATGGAACAACCATAATAATTAAATTGTTGTTCACCAAAACTCTTTTTTATGCATATGGAACTCAACCCAATTCTGTTATGTTAGACTAGTAACAAGTCTAGTAAGTATGTATTCATCATACATATCAGAACAGAACATTTCGGAATACAGTACAGAATTTTGATTTTTAGACCCAATATTTCGTTGAATTGATACGTTAGATACAGACGGATGTAAATTCTCTCTCTTTTTTGCAATCGATTTTTATCCTTTCTTTTGCTCCTTGAAAAGGATTGCATCTTTCATAAAGATCCAATTTATCTCGGGTTTCCCACACATTTTTGATTTCACCATCAATATTCTTCAGAAATATCCCCTCAATTATTCCCGCGGTGCGGGCATCTAGTGAAACATTTTGGAATAATTGATTGATCCAAGGGGAGTTCTTTCGTTTCGAAACCCGACTAATACTCATTACTTGAAGTGTGAATTGGGTCTTTCGGGCACTCATCGAAAGAAACAAATGAAGATGCAATTCAATTGGTGTAATTTGACCAATTTAGATATCTGAGATATCTGGGAACTTACTCATTTCTTCATTTGGGGCGGACTTTTTATCTTTAATTCTAACTTCCATTTCTATACCCCTTCTAGATTCAAAGACTAAATAAAGAATTCAAATAATCAAATAAAAAAAGACGGATCCATAGGTTACATACCTTGTTATAGAACTCATGCTTCATAGAAATATCAGACGGAGTCGACGAATGAAGTAGGTTCATTAACAATTCACAGAACAAAAAGTGTCAAAAAAAAAGCATTGACCCCTCTCCCATATCTTGTATCTATAGTCTTTTTGCCGTGGTGGATCTCTCTTTCATTTAATAAAAGTCTAGAGCCCTGGGTTATTAATTGGTGGAATACCAGGCAATCCGAAACTTTTTTGAATGATATTCAAGAGAAGAACATTCTAGAAAGATTCATAGAATTAGAAGAACTATTTCATTTGGATGAAATGATAAAGGAGTACCCGGAGACACAGATACAAAAGCTTCATATAGGAATCCACAAAGAAACGATACAATTGGTCAAAATATACAATGAAAATAATATCCATATTATTTTGCACTTCTCGGCAAATATAATCTGTTTCGCTATTCTAAGTGGTTATTCTATTCTGGGTAATGAGGAACTTGTCATTCTTAATTCTTGGATTCAGGAATTCCTATATAACTTAAGCGACACAATAAAAGCTTTTTCTATTCTTTTATTAACTGATTTATGTATCGGATTCCACTCGCCCCATGGTTGGGAACTAATGATCGGTTCGGTCTACAAAGATTTTGGATTTGCTTATAACGATCAAATTATATCTGGTCTTGTTTCCACTTTTCCAGTTATTCTAGATACAATTTTGAAATATTTGATCTTCCATTATTTAAATCGGGTATCACCTTCACTTGTAGTGATTTATCATTCAATGAATGAATGAAGAATTCATTTGACCCGCGGCTATCAATCAGATCATAATGTTACTTCGTACATAAACAAACCCTTTTTTTTTTTAATCTGACTCACTTTATACTTCTACCCGTGCAGGGGGTTCGACTCCTCCTATATTCCAGTACAATGGCAGAATCGTGGGTAGGGAACTAGACTAGCTACCTACCTAATTTATTGTAGAAATTTAAGGGATCAATGATTGGACCATGCAAAATAGAAATACCTTTTCTTGGATAAAGGAACAGATGACTCGATCTATTTCTGTATTGATCGTGATATATGTAATTACTCGGACATCTATTTCAAATGCATATCCCATTTTTGCGCAGCAGGGTTATGAAAATCCACGAGAAGCAACAGGGCGTATTGTATGTGCCAATTGCCATTTAGCTAATAAGCCCGTGGATATTGAGGTTCCACAAGCTGTGCTTCCTGATACTGTATTTGAAGCAGTTGTAAGAATCCCCTATGATAAGCAACTGAAACAAGTTCTTGCTAATGGGAAAAAAGGGTCTTTGAATGTGGGGGCTGTTCTTATTTTACCCGAAGGATTCGAATTAGCTCCTTCCGATCGTATTTCTCCTGAGATGAAAGAAAAGATGGGCAATTTGTCTTTTCAGAGCTATCGCCCCAATAAAAGAAATATTCTTGTGATAGGTCCCGTTCCTGGTCAGAAATATAGTGAAATTGTCTTTCCCATTTTGTCCCCGGACCCTGCTACTAAAAAAGACGTTCACTTCTTAAAGTATCCCATATACGTGGGTGGGAACAGAGGAAGGGGTCAGATTTATCCTGACGGGAGCAAGAGTAATAATACAGTCTATAATGCCACAGCAGCGGGTATAGTAAACAGAATAGTACGTAAAGAAAAAGGGGGATATGAAATAACCATAGTTGAT